GATCTCGATAAAGCTACTCAGAATCAATTGGCAAGAGGTCAACGATTACGTGAGTTACTGAAACAATCTCAATCAGCCCCTCTCACAGTGGAAGAACAGATAATGACCATTTATACCGGAACAAATGGTTATCTGGATGGATTAGAAATTGGACAAGTAAGAAAATTTCTCGTTCAGTTACGCACTTACTTAAAAACGAATAAACCTCAGTTCCAAGAAATCATATCCTCTACCAAGACATTAACCGCTGAAGCAGAAAGCTTGTTGAAAGAAGGTATTCAAGAACAACTGGAACGTTTTATACTTCAGGAGAAAGTATAAAAAAGGAAATGGATCCTTCTTTTTTTTAGTAAATTTTATTCTTTAATTAAATTTTTAAGAAATTCTATAAAATATTAAGAAATTCTATATATATAAATATAAGTATATCTAAGTTAAGTATATATATATAATATAAAGATAATATAAAGAAATATATAACTAATATCTGTTTAATATTAAATATTAAAGCATTCAGAATTTATTTATTATTCTATATTCTTTCTTATCTTTTTGTCTAAAAAGAATAAAAATATATTTTATAATATATATATAAATGGAAATAATAGATAAATATCAATATATTTATATCTATATTGATATTGCGTCCAATAGGATTTGAACCTATACCAAAGGTTTAGAAGACCTATGTCCTATCCATTAGACAATGGACGCTTTTCGCTTTTTTTGACTTTATAGTTGTTAAAAAAAAAAGAAGGTGCGAAATCTTTTTAGCAATTGTGTATTGAATTCATTTCAATACACAATTGCTATTAGACAATTCTAATACATAAAATTATCTCTAATAAAAGGGGAAGGGGGCAATTTACAACTTAGAGCGGGTAGCGGGAATCGAACCCGCATCGTTAGCTTGGAAGGCTAAGGGTTTTAGTCGACGTCGATTGATCATTTTTATATTTTTAACGTCTCTAATTCAAAACCGAACATGAAACTTTGGTTTCATTCGGCTCCTTTATGATGTATGGAGAAATTACCAAATAAAATACGACGGGAACGGAATCAAAATCAAAATTCGACCCATAACATCTATGTTAGCTTTTTTTCCGTCTGGGTGCTTTCACAGAAAATTTTGCTTTATAGATGATCCTTCTAGAAGATAGAAAGGGAGAACCCGAACAATCTTTCTAGTTACTTCGTTCTTTATTTCTATTTAAGAGAATCCTTAGGAAAAGTATTTTGTTTCCACCGAGCTAAAACAATATAATATGTCGATGTCTTTAGTAAACCAAAGTTCTCGTTTAATAGCTATTTTGCTTCAATTTTTTCTATACCAAACAATGAATAGAACTGAAGATTTAGTTACGATTAGAAAGAAACTTTTCTAGCTTTATCCATGGATCCTCTTGTTATACTTATTGAATTGTAACATAGTCATCCAATTCAAAAATTATGTTTCGGAATTTCATAATCCAAATTTACAATTGATTAGAGTCTTTGGATCCAAATTACGAGAATTTATAATCTTCCTTGAATTTTTCATTGAAAGGTAAAGGACTAAATCCTTTTAAGAAATAAAGTTTTTGATCGGAAGATGAATCAAACCGAGAGACCCTTTAACTATTAAAGGGATTAAAGGAACGAATCACACTTTTACCACTAAACTATACCCGCTACAATGCAATTATTGCATATAAATTGACCTTTTGTCGAACAAAGTAATCGGGGGTGTAATAAAAAAAAATGAAAAAAAAAATTATAAAATTATAGCGTCGACGCGTAGGCTTAATAAAATTAGTAAAGCGGATTCCTTTTTTTTTTCAATTTCAGATCTTTTTTTTCTAAAACTCCATTGGATGAGTCTTTTAACTTTAACAAAAAAAAGGCCCGGCTGGGGACTGACCAGGCCAGGCTATTAAAATAAAAAAGATCTTTTACTTGTGTTTGGGCGAGACAAAATAAAAAGAGGATTCTCTATTTTTATTATTGTGGTTTTATTTTTTTATCTTTCGTGTTCGAGCCTTTTCTTTATCTAATATTTATCTAAATTTTGTGTGTAAATAGAATTACTGAGAAAGTTCTATAAAAAAAGGTTATATAATAGTAATATATATATATATTATATATAAATAGATGATAAATTTATTTCTAAAAAAAAAAAAGAAATTATATAATATATATATTATATATATAATAAAATATAGAAAACGAAAAAAATATTATATATAATAAAGAATAATCTATACAAAAAAGAAAGCTTTTTAAGAATAAAGTGGAGAAGGTTTTTTCAAACTTTTTTTATAATGGAACCTAATTTTTATAATGGAACCTAATAAGTATCCCTTTTCAATTAGGAGAGATGGCTGAGTGGACTAAAGCGTTGGATTGCTAATCCATTGTACGGGTTAATCGTACCGAGGGTTCGAATCCCTCTCTTTCCCTTTCTCCTTTTGATGATGTGTAATAGATAAAAAACAAATAAAATTCGAGTATTTCCACTAATTAAATAAAGCAATAAAAAACCTTGCTTTTTTATTCTTCACGTCCCGGATTACGTCCTGGATCATTAGATAGGAATCCAAATATGAAGAGAGAAACAAAGAATATAACTACAGTGTATACAAAAAGTTTGAGAGTAAGCATTACACAATCTCCAAGATCTTACTTTTTTTTTTGAAAAAAAAAGAGAATAGATTCTCTATTTTTATACCAAATATCTAATTTTGATACCAAAAAATAAAGTGATTTATTTTTGTGAGCTCGAATCTAATTAGGTTCTTTCGTTTAGGGAAAAGAGGTTAAAATTTAGGAAATAGAATGATCCAGATTTAGTATGGCTACCAAAAAAATTAAATATTTGAATTGAGAGTTCGTTCATACGTCAAGATTTTTTTGATCTTTTGAATTGTTGGAAGAAAAAAACCGCGAATTTTTATAAGACAGTATTAAGAATTTCATCGAAAACTTACAGCTGCTTGCCAAACAAAGGCTAAGAGAAGAAAGAAAAGAGGTATTACGGGCATAACATCTACGATTGGATTCAAAAAGGCATAGGCCTCAGGCAATTTGGCGACTAAAAAAGTGCTTGAAAAAGGGGCAGAATTAAAACAAATACAGATCAAATTAAATATATTAAGCATAACAAAAATTGGTGTTCTTGTGGATAATTTAATTTTGATTGAGTTATTAATATATTTTTTATATAAAGAAAAAATAAAGAAAGATAGTCTAAAAAGACTTTGTTGAACTTACTCAATCAAAAAACCTTTCATTCTCTTATGAGAATTAAAGAAATAATATTTTCATACAATATCTTAATTGAATTCTATGTAATGATCAATAAAGTCAGTTTAATTTGCTATCTACACGTGTCAAAACTCTAGCACCTGTGTAATCTATTTTAATTTGGGCTTAAATTGAATTGACGAACAACCAATAGCAATATTACTCTTTTAGTAGTCTTGAATAAAAATCTAAATGGGGCGTAGCCAAGCGGTAAGGCAACGGGTTTTGGTCCCGCTATTCGGAGGTTCGAATCCTTCCGTCCCAGAGTACAGTCATTACGGAATAAATTTTCTATTGCCTTTGTACACCATCTTTGTATTTCTGTTTAAAAATACAACATATTTTAAGAATAAAATATTGAAATGAAAATAAAAATCAACTTTTTTTTCATCATTTCAACCAAATAAAAAAATATATATTTATATATATAAATATATATTTCTATTAAAATTTCGATTTTACATATATACAATCTGATATGGGATTCATTTGAATTCTGACTGAACCTTTTACTCGTAAATTCACTGTTCCATTCATAGAGAAAGAAAAAGTATAGATTACGATATACTGACTGAACTATGACTATTCATGATTCCAGAATTGAATCAATTACACAAACTAGAGGAATGTTATGGTAAAACTTCGTTTAAAACGATGTGGTAGAAAGCAACGTGCGACTTGAATTGAAGGACATGATCTGCTGTGGATTTTTTGATCCGCCACTTTTTATATAGGAATATAGGTGCTCTTGGCTCGACATTTTGTGTTCTTTTTTTTGGAATTAAAAAAAAAGAGTACAGGATGGAGCTCGAGGAGAATAGAAAGTTTTTATTCCTTTCGCAGGAGTAAGGATCTAGGGTTAGTGCGAATCAATAAGTTGGAACAACTTCGTAAGTATTTTTATTTTTATATTGAAAAAAAGACCTTTCAAGCAATTTTACAATGGAAAAATAAAATTTTCTTAAATTTGTAAAATTCTTTGAATCAAAAGTCTATCATGCGTGAATCAAGCGTTTGTATGATTTTTTGATAAAAAGAAAAGAAATCATAAACAAAATAAGGGGCTTGTTGCTGCCCTTTTTAATAAAACGATTCAAGATCACCGAAGTAATGTCTAAACCCAAAGATTCAAAGTAAGGATAAAGAATCCTGAAACAAGGAAATCCCTTTTTAAATTGTTTGAACAACTAGATCAGAATGAAGAATCAAAATTGATTCTAAAAAATGAGCCAAACAAAAAAGGGTTAGAGACTACTCAATAAAAAGAGTACTTAAGGATTCTCTGTTGAGATATTTGAGAGTTATTTAACTTGAGTTACGAGAGTAAGAATGTTACGAATTTTTTTTATGGAAAAAACTATTTAGGGTTTCAATACTGGCTAATTGATTTAATGTTTTTATTAATCTATCTAATATTTGTATTTTATACAGAGAGTTAACTTATACTCGTTGAATTTTTTCTCGAGCCGTACGAGGCCAAAGCCTCTTATACGTTTCTAGGGGGGGTATTATTCATATACATCTATCCCAATGAGCCGTTTATCGAATCGTTGCAATTGATGTTCGATCCCGAAGAGAAGGAAGAGATCTTCGGAAAGTGGGTTTTTATGATCCAATAACAAATCAAACTTATTTAAATCTTCCTGCTATTCTCGATTTCCTTAAAAAAGGCGCTCAACCAACAAGAACAGTTCACGATATTTCAAAGAAGGCAGGGATTTTTACAGAATTAAGTCTTAATAAAACGAAATTGAATTAATGAAACATAAAAAAGAGGATGTGAAAGACTCGTATATAGCTTGGTATCAAATTTTATCTACTCTTTTCTTTCCTCCTCTTTCTCTTCCATCATTTTTTTTTAGAATTTCGATTTATTATTAGTATTCGTACCTTAGTAGGAATACTAAAAAAACCCTGTTAACAATTACTATTTTTTATAATCATAAATAAATTTATGAAAATAATTTTGGATCTATATAAATTATAATTATAATTTTTGTATAAATACAAAATTTTATTGTATAAAAAAAAAATACTGTATATAAAAATATAAAATAATATTTTTATTATTCATTATTCATAAAAAATTAAAGGCCATAAAAATGGGTCTAAAAAAGTATAAAAAGATTTGAGATTACCCTAACTGGCTTAGTTTTCCTTCATTGTATGAACTAACAAACCAAGGGGTTAAGCTTTGTTATTTTTTTCTTTTCGCTATATTAAAAATTCACAATCATATTGACAACAGTGTATCGACCAAATATAATTCTCTCATAGAGAAATAGATCTATTTATCCCGGACGCACACATGACTGGATTTTTATTTTTTTCTTTATTCTGGTTGTATCTACATATTTGCAGTACTTTCTTTTTTTGCTTTTTTGGGGTTGCTAACTCAACGGTAGAGTACTCGGCTTTTAAGTGCGACTAGCATCTTTTACACATTTGTATGAAGAAAAGGATTCGTACAGATCTACGGTAGAGTTTGTAAGACCACGACTGATCCTGAAAGGAATGAATGGAAAAAATAGCATGTCGTATCAAGGGAGAATTCAGATAACATTTTTTTTTGCTTTCCTGATCGGTACAACCTTATTTTCGGTGTCGAACAAAAAAAAAAAGAATTCCAATTTGGGTCGAGTGAATAAATATAAATGGATGGATAAAAAAACCAGGTTTCCTGATTCCAGGAAAAAAAAAGAAACGAGCTTCCATTCGTAATTTGAAAAATTACCCGATCTAATTAAATGTTAAAAATAGATTAGTGCCTAATACGGGTATGGGAAGGAATTTTTTTCTTGCGTGTTATTATCAATTTTTTCATGAGTCCTAATTATTTTTTCCCTAGTCCGTTTGGGTTAGGTTGGAGATGGATGTGTAAAAGAAGCAGTATATTGATAAAAAAATATATATATTTCCAAAATCAAAAGAGCGATTAGGTTAAAAAAATAAAGGATTTCTAATCATTTTGTTTTGTTATTCTATAATATAAATATAACTAACAGAAACCTATTAAAGATAGAGAATCTGGTTAGCAGTCTACCTGTTTATGAGGTATCTATTGCTTTCATAGTCTAATACCTCATTTTGACCGTATCGCACTATGTGTCATTTCAGAACTCAATAAAATAAAGACTTTACTTTCAGTTCAAATCGAATTTCAATCCAAATGGAGAAATTTCAGGGATATTTAGAGTTCGATGGGGCTCGGCAACAGAGTTTTCTATATCCACTTTTTTTTCGGGAGTATATTTATGTACTTGCTTATGATCATGGTTTAAATAGATTAAATAAAAATCGCTCTATTTTCTTGGAAAATGCGGATTATGACAAAAAATATAGTTCACTAATTGTGAAACGCTTAATTTTGCGGATGTCTGAACAGAATCGTTTGATTATTCCCACTAAGGATTTGAACCAAAATCCCTTTTTGGGGCATACCAATCTTTTCTATTATCAAATGATATCTGTTTTATTTGCAGTGATTGTAGAAATTCCTTTTTCCCTAAGATTAGGATCCTTTTTCGAAGGAAAACAATTAAAAAAATCTTATAATTTACAATCAATTCATTCAATATTTCCCTTTTTAGAAGACAAATTCTCACATTTTAATTATGTGTTAGATGTACTAATACCTTACCCCATCCATCTAGAAATCTTGGTTCAAACCCTACGTTACCGGGTAAAAGATGCCTCTTCTTTGCATTTTTTTCGGTTCTGTCTATACGAGTCTTGCAATTGGAAGAATTTTGATATTAAAAAAAAATCAATTTTGAATCCAAGATTTTTCTTGTTCTTATATAATTCTCATGTATGTGAATACGAATCCATCTTTTTTTTTCTACGCAAGCGGTCTTCTCATCTACGATCGACATCTTATGAAGTCCTTTTTGAGCGAATTTTATTCTATGGAAAAATACAACATTTTTTAAAAGTCTTTGGTAATAATTTTCCGGCGATCCTAGGGTTGCTCCAGGATCCTTTCATACATTATGTTAGATATCACGGAAAATGCATTCTGGCAACAAAGGATACACCGCTTCTGATGAATAAATGGAAATATTATTTTGTTAATTTATGGCAATGTTATTTTTCCATATGGTTTCAACCGCAAAAGGTCAATATAAATCAATTATCTAAAGATAATTTAGAGTTTCTGGGTTATCTGTCAAGTTTGCGATTAAATCCTTTAGTGGTACGTAGTCAAATGCTAGAAAA